ATCCTAGAATTCCCTCTATTTTCTGGGTTTGGAAAAGTGCGGATTTTCAAGAAAGGGAATCTTATGATATGTTAGGAATCTCTTATGATAATCATCCACGTCTGAAACGTATCTTAATGCCCGAAAGTTGGATAGGATGGCCCTTGCGTAAAGATTATATCACTCCCAATTTTTATGAAATACAAGATGCTCATTAAATGTAAATGATAAAAATAAGAAACTAATCCGCACCACTTCTACAACGCCAGATATTCCTTGAATAGCTGTACTTTATAGATCAGACAAAGTAATTGAAGTTAAATCAGACAGAATAATTGAGGTCTTATTCATATTATTATGGATGGGTTAAATAAAAAATGTAGGGATTCAAAAAAATTCGAGTAGGGCTTCATTGAGATTTTAAAGTTGTTAAGATACTTATTTCGGATGAGCCGAGCCAATAGGATGAACTAAAAAAGTTCTGCATCGTGAACTATGTATCGGGCACATCAACATTAAAGGAAATGAATAAAATATGAAAGAAAATACAAAGAAATGAAATGAAAGAAGGGGTCGGATTCTATTTGTAATGTATCTCAGATTGTAATGTATCTTAGATTCATTTTTGCTAGTTCTACCCCTAAATCTCCCTAGCCTAGACCTTTGGGTTTTGCAACCAAAACCAACTAATTTAACCTTTCGAATATTATTGAAGAAGTATTAACATTCTTTTTTGGAGTGCAGAAAAAAAAAAAAAGAAAAAAATGGAAGAATTCATTTTTTTACATACTTTCTTTATATATACATAATATATACATAGAACATACATATATTCTTTATTCATCTCATCTAGAAAGAGTATATCTCCAGACACCCAGATGGATAAATATGTATGATGATCTAGACTACTAAGAAATATGTACGTTGACCCATATTCAGTTTAATGAATTTGTGGAATAGATACTCATACAAATTAATCATGTGCCAGGAACCAGATTTGAACTGGTGACACGAGGATTTTCAGTCCTCTGCTCTACCAGCTGAGCTATCCCGACCTTTCGTGACGCATCATCCTCATTTTAAGAGATTACTTGAGTATATGTCAACTAAAAAAAAAGACGAAAAAAATTACAAAGTTTCATCCAAGCCCTGGAATTTCTTGGATCTTCCAAAATAAGACTTTGTATGTTTCAGTCGGAGTAATGATATGTATTGTTAATCAGTCAAATGAGGATTCCTTGCTCAAAGATAAGATGCTCATTTGTACATTTATCATATAGAAACCTAATTTTACGTCTATCGTATATATTACATTACATATTCCAACACTTGTGTTGTGATAAGAAAAAGCAAAATTCCACTCAGATCCGTTTGTGAAAGAATAGAATGAATAAGAAACATAACGAATTTGGAACCACTAAAAAAAAAAGAGGATATAGGATAAATAATTAGAGAGTTAAACGGGCCTTTTGGGGATAGAGGGACTTGAACCCTCACGATTTCTAAAGTCGACGGATTTTCCTCTTACTATAAATTTCATTATTGTCGGTATTGACATGTAGAATGGGACTCTATCTTTATTCTCGTCTGATTAATCAGTTCTTCAAAAAATCTATCAGACTATCATGGAGTGAATTTGATCAATTAATATTTGATTCTTTCTTCAACTTGGAATCGATTCACATCTTTTATTTGTCATATAAATATTAAAATAAAAATATTAAAATAAAAAATAGAGATTTTGGGTCTGTCTGGTCTAATCAATTGAAATAGTATTTCAGTACGTATACGTATGCTCATCCTTGATCCTTTCTTTTCTGGAGTTTCGATGGAAGGATCTCTTTACTAACGAAACGAAATCCTTACTAAGGAAACGAAATGTCGTCAACTCCATTTGTTAGAACAGCTTCCGTTGAGTCTCTGCACCTATCCTTTTTTTATTTTATTCTCCCTTTCTGAACTCTTCTTTTGGTTTTCGGAAAACAGGATTTGGCTCAGGATTGCCCATTGTTAATTCCAGGGTTTCTCTGAATTTGAAAGTTATCACTTGGTAGGTTTCCATACCAAGGCTCAATCCAATTAAGTCCGTAGCGTCTACCAATTTCGCCATATCCCCCCTTTTTTCTTTGAGATTAGAATCTCATTAGGATGTTTTTTTTTTCATTTAAATTATGAATTTTATGCCGGAATTGTTGAATTTGTTAGATACCGATTCCTATACCAAAAAAATGTTTCTTTCTATTTGTATTTCAGATACCCATATTTGGTCCAATCAAAAAGAATTCTATCATTTCTGTATTCGCAATTCAATATCCATGGATATATACTACATATTCAATATACATGGATATATACCACATATTCAATATCCATGGATATATATCACATATATATATTTTAAATGCCTCTCCTTCTAGCGGTTTTCTCATGCAATTTGGAATACTCGAACGGTCGATTCTTTTTTTTTTTTTCGTCTTAGTTTTAACCTTTCCGAAGGAATGTTTCATTATGATCGGAATTG